CAGCTCAATCTGAAGGCAATTATGCGGAAGCTTTACAGAATTATTATGAAGCTATGCGACTAGAAATTGATCCCTATGATCGAAGCTATATACTCTATAACATAGGCCTTATCCATACAAGTAACGGAGAACATACAAAAGCTTTATAATATTATTTTCGGGCACTAGAACGAAACCCGTTCTTACCACAAGCTTTTAATATTAATAATATGGCTGTGATCTGTCATTACGTGCGACTATCTCTACTATAGAAAGAAAAAAGGAAAAGAAAAAAAAGGGGGGGGGGGGAGAAAGAGCAAATACACTAATAAATACTAGCAAAAAATAGGCTTTCTACATATGCATCGTGCAAAAAACGATTTTTATCAGCTGTAGCAAAGAAAGAAACTTCATAGAAGTCGAAATATGAAGAAATCAATATGCCTAGATAGTTTATTCTATGGATAAAGGATCTAATTGATAGAGGAAGCACCGTAAAGACCAATTCGCGAGGTTTTGGGCCGATGCCGATCCAATAAGAACTGCTTATTTATGTCATGATATGAGATAAAAGTAAGGAATCAACTTATGTAATAAAGTCGATCCCCTAAGGTGTTGAGCAGCGGTGTAGCATCAGATCCCAAAGACAGTAATTTCTTTCTTAGGAATAGGAAGAAAAGACTTTTTCAAAGATTCTATATAAAATTTTATATGAAAGCGAGATAGATACCTTTCAGAAAATTCTAACGATAGTGGAAATGCTTATATGTTATTCTTCTGACGGTGGGAGAAAAGATAAAATGAAAGCTGATTATTAATTTAATAAAAACTTAAGTTTGAAACTCATGCTCATGGAATTAACCTCTTTTGTTTGGTTAACCCGCGAAAAAAAGTATAAGGATAGATCTATGAGAAATCTCATTCAATTCGATTTCGATATAGTAGATTAAAAAAAAACTGGGACACCAAAAGAATTGATTGCCGAGCCGTATGAGGCGGGAAACTCTCAAGTACGGTTCTAAGGAAAGGAATTGACCCGCCTATTCCGACCTGGGGGAACAGGCCATTAGACAGGGAGATTCTTAAATTGCGGAGGCTTGGTTCAATCAAGCCGCCGAGTATTGGAAACAAGCTATTGCGCTTACTCCTGGTAATTATATTGAAGCGCAGAATTGGTTGAAGATCACGGGGCGTTTCGAATAAGAACTCTCTGTTTATTTATTTCTTTATAATTTAGATATCTATTTTCGTTTGTTATAATTAATAATAATAATGAATTGTTTGTTGGCCCCATCGGTGAAATAAAAAGGATCATTTCTCTGGGAAGAACCAATCAAAGAATTTCATTATATCCTTTATATATTCTATTTCGTCTGGTATTTCGTAGGGATAAACGATACAGGGATAGGGCAGAGAATGTATTTTTTTATTCTATTAAAACTAATAAAAGAGACCCTCGCTGGAATGTCTCTTATCCTAGTAATGACTAATGACTGCTCACGTGATAAAGTAGTTCCATTTAGGGACTTCTAATTGCGATATGAATACACTAGGTTGTACAAAAAAATTGTTTTTGACTAATACTAATTTAAAGCCTGGAAAGGGTTTTATAAGATTAAAAACGATTCAAAAGGTCCGTTGAGCACCTCATGGATATGTCATAATAGATCCGAACACTTGCCCTGGATCGACTTCCAGACATAATTGCTCTAGTGAATAACTAAAGAAAATAAATAGATAGAAGTAGAAGAGAAAGAAACTAATTAGAAGCATCTCTCATAGGTTCACTAATCACTTGACTGACTGTTGGCGGGTTTCTTTGTATGTGTTGTCCGGAAAGAGGGTGACTGCAGGGGAAGATGAAAACAAGAGCCTCAAAGAAGGGCATCCCATTGACTCCTTTAGGATAATTGGTTGCAGATGTTGAGACACCAATAGAAGGTTCAAAGATGGAGGCTAAGACTTCTCACTCTTTATCCTCATTGGACTGAAGGAATACGCTGCTAAGGATGTCTGTCAAAAGAGTCCTCGCTACTCTTTGATCTATCTCCTCAGCTCTTCGATAGAAGCAATATTGGATTACAGGAACTATAGCCAACTAGTAGACGTTACGCTCCTCCCTCTTGCCAGGAGGAACTTAGATCCACTCTCCTTCAGGTAGGATTCTTTTATAAAAATTGAGGAGGTAAGAGCCCTATCAACCATAGATTTCGCATACTAGTGAAAACTAGAAGCTTAAAGTCCTTACTCAACTACAAATACAGTAAGGAAGGAAAGGGGGGCAACGATCTTGCTGATGGCTAGCAGATGGAAGTGCTCACTGATATGGCCATATAAGGTGCTCGTTCGCACTCCCTCCCAGGGTAAGCTAGGAGAAATATCAGTAGCTCGACTCGAAGAGGAGAGGGTGGGATCAGGCATCTGTTAGGCATCAGGGTACGAGAAGTAGCTCGACTCGCAGAGGAGAGAGTACGAGACGGCTAGAGATCGATTGAATCCCTAAACTCATGCACTTAATATGAGATCTGTCCCGATGTGGTTGTCAACGAGAAGTAGCTCGGAGGGTACGATCAGGGGAATATTATCTTTCCTAATGTCTAATGAAGTTCTCTCTCCCGTAGTTAGTGTGATAAGGCTTCAGTCTAGCTTCTAGGTGGTAGAGCCATCAAGGAGCTTCCTTTCCCTGTGCTTCGTAAATCAATAGGATCTTCCTCGTGGGATAGCCTTCAATCAAGCAAGTAAAATCCTATCCCTTACCTTAGTGAGACAGAGACAGCTTATTCTTAGAATCTGGGGTGGTCGTAGATCAGAAGAGATGGCTAAAGGAAGCTAATTCATGCTAGTACGGATTCTTAAGTAAGCAATATAATAAACACAATAATGCCTAAGCAATGGAGTTGTAATTCTTAAGTATGCTCTTTCTTTCAAGCGAGTTGTCAGGTAAGTCAGGTAAGAAGTAAGTAAGGCTAGCTCATTCCAAGCAAGAGAGGCAGGCAAGAAAGGAAGCATAGCATGCAAGGCACTTCTCGCTCTTTAATAATGCTAGTGGTTCTGCTCCGGTAGGCAAGATATAAGAAAAGCTAACAATGAAAGCTCTAAGCAAGGCAAGGAAGCTTAGCTTCTCTACTAAGCACTTCACTCTAGTTGTTATGATAAAGTATGCTAATGAAAGCAAGCAAGGTAGCTTGCTTACTCTCCCTGACCTCTTGCTGGAAGCATCGGAATCAAAAGATTGAGAAGGAGGTGGAGGATATTTAAACCTTTGCTTTGGATCCGGAGATTGAGATGATGCCTAATGGCTCTAGTCAGCTGCTTCTTACCCTCCAGTTCCCCACCCCCCGAGTCCTTTTGATGGATGCTTTGTAGCTTACCTTCGAAAGATGTTCTATTGGGTCACCTCCTTCCATTGGGAGAGAGATCAGGAGAGCTGGGTTTGGTAGTTCCCGTTAGCTGTCAAGGATACGAATACAGGTAAAGTAATTGGTTTATTGGACTTTGAATGCTGCCTGGCAGCGGAGCGGATGGAAGAGAAAGAAAAGGAGGTGGAGCTGGGCCAGCAGAGGAACTTGAGAATGAGATGTTTGGTTCTTCTCCGGGGTCATTGGATAGGGTGAAAGGCTAGCTTCTGAATCACTGGTTCCTGGTTCAGATGCCGCTGCATCCGGTTCCGGTGCCATAGATGTTCCTAGTCCGGGCTCTGTGGATGGCAATAAGAGAAATCCTGGTTATTCGCGGCCTTAGGGAGGGGATGTAGGTGGGTCAGTAGTTCCCCTTCGAAGGTCCTAGTTCCTGTTCCGGGTGAGGGCTTCGGTCTATGGGAAATAGAAGGCCTGGTGGTACCGCTTCTCTGGTTGCTGGCAATGGGTGCTACAAATGAAGCAAGCAATTGGTCTGATCTCATTCGTATGGTTCGAAATAGAGCTATATAGGTATATAGGCAGGTTCAGCTGGTTCATAAGCCCTTTAAAAGCTTCACCATCAGCTAAGGAATTATATAACCTAAACTCTTAGGTGCGGTAAAAGCGGTAGGAGCAGCTGAAGATGGGAACCGAGCTTCGGCACCAACTGTAGATGGGAATCAGACTGTGCTATCAATAGATAGAGAGGTCAATTAGTTGAAATATCTTATAAGGAAAGGAAGGAAAGCGTAGACGAGCGCTCAATGCTAGCTTTAGCGTTAGTCGAGCGTGGGTGGATAGAGTGTCGCAAAGGACAGATATCGGTAGGAAGCAACAAGCTCTCCGGGTTCCCGGAAAAAAGGGGTATACTTGTTACCGAAAGCGATAGTGGCATCATGAGAATAACAGGTTTCCATCGTACCCAACCTTTCCACAATAGACGTTCTTGGTTCAGCTCGAATAGCATTCAAGTGCGCTCTTACGCCACTCATTGTTCCCCTGTTACCCGTTCTTTTTTGCCTAGAAAGCGAGTAAGTTCAGGATGATTCGATGTAGAAGACCGTTCTCAGTTCTTACTCTCCTGGCGAAGACAGTGATAAGAGTCGAGATGACGTAGAGGAGCTCACTTGCGTGCGAGGCCTATGGGGATGGGGTTTTGAAACTAGGGTGATCGAACTCTTTTCATTTTCATAGTAAGGGAGGGTAGGGTTATAAGTATGCAGCTGGGGAAGGCTACTCGTCCCTCTGATCAATGAAATGAATGGCGTTATTAATAAGGGGTCCCATTGGTAAAGTGCTCTAACCACCTGGGATAAACAAACCATTGAATCCCTCTTGTAGGGCGTGAACCCCTCTTTATGGGCGAGTAGCACAGGCAATATGAAACTGAGGCCTAAGAGGATGGTGCATGCAATACGAATTACTACTTGTTTGTGAAGTACCATGGTATTGGGGGGCGGGCATGGCACCTGGTGTCAGAAAGCGAGTCTTCTTCGTTACAGGCGGGGTGACAAATAGTCCACATCCGCATATGTAGAATCAACCGTTGAATAAACCACAATTGACTGGCCACAGTTGTTATCATTCGTGGCACTTTCCTTCCTTAGAGGGGCCCTCGATCTTTTGTTTGTGGGCTTTCATCCATCGAGGATACTCTTATTGAGAGCGACCGTGGTGCGTGGGCGGATGACGACGATCAGAGTAAGCACTATTTGTATGTTACACCCGAAGAGAAGGAAACCTAAACTCAAGTCCAACGCAAGCCTGCGATCAATCAAGTGAGTAAGAGCAGGTCTAAGTGGTAGCCATTTGTCGCAAAGGTCAGGTCGTCTAAGAAGCGAGCGGTAGGCATTTGTGCTTCTCGAATTGCATATAGCACGAACGACCATGAGTCCGTGGGCTTTCTTGGTGAAGAGTTTTCGGGGTTCGGGGAGTCTATTCCATTGGGAAGAAAATAAATAGAGTGAAAGTTGGTGGGCTAACCACCTATTAAGTCTCGTACCTTGCAAAGGTAGATAGAGTACCCTGGCCCCACCCGGCAAAAGGTATTCGAGAGTAATGGACATGAGATCGCCTTTCAGTGACAGGAGGCATAGTAGGAGTGAGACAGCTACTAATAAGAAGAGACGAGCGTGAGATCCACTGATAAGGCTGAGCAAGACACAGTGGATGTTGGTAAGCATTTATCGGCAACAAGCTAGGCATCAATAACAGCTTATCCCTGAGTTGACCCGGCCCTTACTCTCTAGAGAGATCGTACCCACATTTACATCTATCGAGCAAAGCCGTTTTGACCGAGTATTTCCATCTCCTTAGGGTATCTGGCTTGAACTACTTACTTTCTTTCAACCACTACAATTTGCTTTATAGAAAGCTGCTATCAACATGTGTCTAAACCGCTCTTTTTTGTCTTTCTTAGATCAGCCAGAGAGTACATCTACGAAAGAAGAAGTGAAAGATATGAAACAAAGAGCCCTCCCTTGACTCTGAAGTTGCGATTAGTTGCTTTTAGTTACGTATAGATCTATAAGTGCGTGACAGCAGACTCCTTCAAATAGGGGTATTTTACAGCTAAAGCTTCGTGTGATGAATGTAGATTGGTTGATAAGAAACGATCTAAAGCTCAGCAAATACTACCAGAAAAGCTTTCTTTCTCTTCTAGATTTAGCATACCCAAAATGACAAGCAGCAAGTGGGAGATCATGACAAAGTACCTCACCCGATTCGTGTAGAAAAGACAGAAACTCTCATCGCTCATTCTTAATATGGGAATTAGAAATCAGCTATAGGCCACTTCAAGTAAGTCGTCAATTTGAGACTACAGTCCTAGCCATGTATGAAACACCTAAAGCCAAGCCATTCCGCTATCCTTTTCATGCAGCTGCAAAGATCGTCAAGACGCGGGCTCGGCTCCCTAAAAGGGAGAAAGAAAAGACCCCAGGTCGTACCCAATAATCAAAGGGAAGAAGGAGATAAAGCAGCAGGCAAAGTTGTCCTGATGACGCAGGGTTCCTATATATCATATACCATCATCTCGTCCAAAGAAGGCATGTCAGCGGGTGAACGTCTAGTTGGGACCCAGGTGAAGATCTAAAGTGCGAGCGGACATCTCTATCTTAGAAAGGCCAAAAGCACTCAAATGTTTGGAATGGGATACCAAGGACTGAAACTTCCCCTTTCTTCCTATTTAGAAAGCTGAAACGCAATTCCTCCAATTGTGAAAGACTCCACAAAAGGATTTGACCACTCATTCTAGTTGCTATGTACACTGGGGCTAGTACATAAACGATAATTATGAGAAAGTAAATCGATCAACGCATTTGAATTGATGATACGAGATACAGATATGAATGACTTTTCATTGAAGAAGAATAGGCATCAACTAAGTCTCCCGAAGAGGGATTGGCTCTTGTCACGCTTCCAGTCCTTCCTGATGCCGCTGGAGCTAAGACTGAAAGACCAATTTCTAATAAGCTCCCTGAACTGAGACTGAGCTTAGGGCTGTAGTTTTGAATCAGATAGTGGATTACGGGACCGATAAGTAAGCAAGGGTACCGCAGGTAAAGGGTAAGGAAGAACAAGGTCAGGAGGATTTAAAAGGAAGAGGGTGCCAAGCAGGAAGTAGATTGCTCGACCGGAGGTATAGGTCAGGTCAGGTCAGGGACAAGGGCAAGGCCAATACAAAGAGAAATTAGAAAGGGTTTTTTGTCCATGTTTTGTTTGATGCCGGGATCTCTCTTCTTCGGTGCCAGGGTCTCTCTTCTCTTGTTTGGCATCTTGAGCTGGCGTCTTTGGCTTTCTTTTCTTTTGATTGATTGAATTGATGAATAAACCTAAGAGTGGTCGACAGTGGTAGAAGAGTAGTGTAGTCAGGAAGCAAGCAACCCGCAGCTATGAGTGAAATGTATGGCCTGACCATGCGTATTATCTCGCCCGAGCAATTGCACGATGTGATTAATCCGCTGGGGAAGGGGAAGGGAAAGCTCTTTGATGCTACTACCGGTACCAAGATCGAGACCTATTTTGATGTGAAAAGCACGAACCAAGATCCATAATCATAATAAGAAAACTACAATTAGAGAAGAAAAGGGTTTTTGTTCATTCCAGGCACGAGAACAGGTCGATATGTGGTCTTCAGTCACACTGGCAGGGAGGGGGAGCCAGGTGCCCGACCCTGGGAATACTCTGCAAGAGAGGAGGCCCCCTGGGGGGAAGGTTAGCCGAACACGCATTTCCAGTCTGGAATAAAAACTGAAGCCCAATCGGAACTAAACCTTAGTTCGAAAGGCAGGACACGAGATTCACAACACCGAGCAGCGGATTGACATGCTCTCTTGTCAGGTAAAAAAAAGATCGGGAAGTGGAGGTTGCGCGCTTGCGGAAAGAACACCAAAAAAAGGGGAGCAGGGTCGAAGGGCACTAGAACAACGAGTCCACCCAAACCGCAAGCATCTCTACCTTCCCTCACACCGCCCTTACTCAGCTTGAAAAGCCTTATTCTACCTTCCTAGATCAAAAAGTTTGACTTTCAGTGAAATCTGGCAAACAAATAGACTTTGATGGTCTAGACCACCCACCGCTTTGTGAAGCAAGATTGGAGTTTCTCACTGGGAACTGAATCTTAAGTAGAGCAGCTGATGATATTAGGTCAAATTGCCCGTCAGCTCATTCTCTTTTCCAGTGGAGTGCTACTACCTAACGTTTTTTTGTCGGTATGGCTCCATTCTTTGTAGAGGGGAACCTAATGCCTCCCTTTCGCCTTTTCTTGGAAAGAAAGTCCGTCCCCCCTGCCTTTACTCTAAAACCAGAATTTATTACCGAACCAACCCGAACCGAGCTGAGCCAACCACCTTGAAAGTGAGGATGGATTTCCCACTCTTCTGCGTATGGAAGAGCTTTTGTTCTATCAATCTAAGCGTCCGCTGCTTCAGCGGATGCTGCTTACCCAGGACCAGTGATTGATGATTCATCTTCCTCGGACAACTCTGAAACAGTTGATGCACCTCTTTTCTCATAAAAGAATTCTCCGCCATACTCCATAGTGATCTTCTTTCGGGCTGGGCTTTGTGGCGAATTTAGGTTAGCTCTTGCTTGCCCAACGGATTCCTTCCCCACCCTAGCCCTTGGCTGCTTCTGTTCTTCAAAATAATCCCTTTCCTGTCGCGCTTGGAGTTCTGAAAGGCGGCAAAGAGGATACTTGGGAAGAGATCCGGCCTTGGGCTGTCCTATAACATTCGGCTAGCCTAGCATTTAGATCGTGGTCTTTGCATTGCCTATCAACTTTTCAACACAATCTGCCGGCGAACCATCAGTTTGAGAAGCATCTGTTGCCGGTTGGTTGGTTCTTACCAAAAGCCGTACCCACTTCAATAAATGTCCGTATGAGCTTTCTTGGTTCTGGAATGTATAGGTATAAAGATCTCATATACCTTGAGGAAGATAGGGTTTGAATGCATCCCTTATTGACTCTTCTAAGACCCGCGGAAGACAGAAGGCCAATCAAGGGAACTCCATTACTATCAATTATCCAGTTCTATCTTCCATTAGAATTCGTGGAGCTATGCTCATTTCCATCATCCATAGGAGTCGAGGTCAATTCCGATTAATTGCGGGTGGCTGCTTAAGGAAAGGCCGCGACGAACATGATCTCCTCCGTTTGACCTGGTCGGTCGATCTATGAATGGAAGCAGGTGCAGTAGGTTTTATAACAAATGAAATGTAGCCGGTCCCTTTAAGGAAGGGTATTTGCACTCTTGCCTATCTTCCTCTTATCCGCTATCCCCTTTGGGTTTGGGAGAAAAGAGCTCGCTAGCAACACTGATCATAGGCTCACACGACTTACTCTATATTACATCAAGTAAGACTCTGTTCTTCCCAGTGCCCGGTTCCGATGAAATGATTGAAAGCTAGGAAGTATAGGAGTATGGGAAAATGATTCCGATGATCGTTCAGCTCGTCCTTTGCTTCAGAATTACCTTCTTCTTTACTCAGAGAGGAGCTTGGATGCTTCATAAGAGCTCGCTCAATCCTTTTAGGAAGAAGATTTTCCATAAAAAGAATAAAATTGAGAATGTTGACATGATCGCTCTACTCCCCCCTTGGTGCTTCGTCCAAACTAGAGTTTTGTCTTCTTTTGTTAGTAGCTCCCGCAGGAGTGGACTTCCGCTTTATCGAATGCTTGCGCTTTTAAAACTGCCTATTTCCCCTCTTCCGAAGATGACACTGTCACATCCGGATTACTCAACCACAGCGGATGCTACATGGGCAGCTTAGCTAAGTACCGAACCCCGGGGTGCAAGATCTCTATATTGATAAAGCGCAGAGCTTAAACTAAAATAGTTCATCCAAGACCATTTCCTATAGGAGAGAACGGACCAGAAAGAAATGAATATGGGGGGCCTTCTTTTTTACCTTCAAAGATGGAGGGTTTTGATGCCCAATTCGCCTTCGAGAAGAAAGCACGACCCGAGGATTTATTATACCAGAAACGGAATCTACAAAAGTAGGAATCGAGGCATATGCGGTACTGAATTCATATCTTTTTTATCTCTACGATTTTATCTCTCCAAAGACCCTAAAAGTGTCTAAGAGCAATCTAAACTCAAAGCAAAGGAAAGGGCCTT